TATTATACACAACGTGACTATTCCACCAAAAAGTTTTCTTTTAGTTCAAAACGATCAATATGTAGAATCAGAACAAGTTATTGCTGAGATTCGCGCGGGAACATATACGTTTAATTTAAAAGAGAGGGTTCGAAAACATATTTATTCTGACTCAGAGGGAGAAATGCACTGGAGTACCGATGTATACCATGCACCGGAATTTACATACAGTAATGTCCATCTCTTACCAAAAACAAGCCATTTATGGATATTATCAGGAGGTTCGTGCCACTCTAGTGTAGTCTCTTTTTCGCTTCAAAAGGATCAAGATAAAATTAACGTCCATTCTCTTTCTGCTGAAGGAAGATCTATTTCTAGTCTGTCAGGAAATAATGATCAAGTAAGACTAAAATTCTTTAGTTCAGATATTTTTGGTAAAAAAAAAAAAGAAAGCGAGATTCCTGATTATTCAGAATTTAATCGAAGGGGTCATTGTAATCTCATATATCCTGCTATTCTCTACGAAAATTCTTATTTATTGGCAAAGAAACGAAGAAATAGATTCATTATTCCATTCCAATCGATTCCAGAACTAGAAAAAGAGCTGCTGCTTCCTTCCGGTATTTCAATTGAAATACCCGTAAATGGTATTTTTCGTAAAAAAAGTATTCTTGCTTATTTTGATGATCCTCAATACAGAAGAAAGAATTCCGGCATTACTAAATATGGGACTACGGAGGTGCATTCAATCCTCAAAAAAGAGGATTTGATTGAGTATCGAGGAGTCAAAGAATTTAAGCCAAAATACCAAATGAAAATAGATCGATTTTTTTTCATTCCCCAGGAAGTACATATTTTGCCCGAATCTTCTTCCATAATGGTACAGAACAATAGTATCATTGGAATAGATACACCAATCACTTTAAATATAAGAAGCCGAGCGGGCGGCTTGGTCCGAGTGGAGAGAAAAAAAAAACGGATTGAACTTAAAATCTTTTCTGGAGATATCCATTTTCCTGGAGAGATCGATAATATATCCCGGCACAGTGGTATCTTGATACCCCTTGGAACGGCAAAAAAAAATGATAAGGAATCAAACACAAAATTGAAAAATTGGATCTATGTCCAATGGATCACACCTAACAAGAAAAAGTATTTTGTTTTGGCTCGACCCGTAATCATATATGAAATAGCGGACGGTATAAATTTAGTAACACTTTTCTCCCATGATCTGTTGCACGAAAGGGATAATCTGGAACTTCGAGTTGTCAATTATATCCTTTATGGCAATGGCAACCCAATTCGGGGAATTTATGGCACAAGTATTCAATTAGTTCGGACTTGTTTATTGTTGAATTGGGACCAAGACAAAAAAAGTGCTTCTGTCGAAGAGGCCCACGCTTCTTTTGTTGAAGTAAATACAAATGGTCTGATTCGAGATTTCCTGCGAATCTATTTAGTGAAATCCCATATTTCGTATATCAGAAAAAGGAAAGATCCGTCAGGTTCAGGATTGATCTTTGATAAGAGGTCAGATCGCACCAATATCAATCCATTTAATTCTATTTCTTCCAAGGCAAGGATTCAACAATCACTTAGCCAAAATCAAGTAACTATTCGTACGTTGTTGAAGAGGAATAAGGAATGCCAATCTTTTCTAATTTTGTCATCATCTAATTGTTTTCAAATGGGTCCATTCAATGATGTAAAATATTCCAATGTAATAAAAAAAGAATCAATGAAAAGAGATAGTCTAATTCCAATTAGGAATTCCTTGGGACCTTTAGGATTAGGAAGAGCCCCTCAAATTGCAAATTTGTATTCATTTTACCATTTAATAACTTATAATCAGATCTCGGTAACTAAATATTTACAACTTGACAATTTAAAACAGACTTTTCAAGCGCTTAAATATTATTTAATGGACGAAAATGGTAGAATTTATAATCCCGATTCGTGCAGTAACCTCTTTTTGAATCCATTCAATTTGAATTTTCTCCATCATAATTATTGTGAAGAAACATCTAGAATAATTAGCCTCGGGCAGTTTATTTGTGAAAATTTATGTATAGCCAAAAGCGGACCGCACCTAAAATCGGGTCAAGTTCTAATTGTTCAAATTGACTCTGTAGTAATAAGATCAGCTAAACCCTATTTGGCCACTCCGGGAGCAACCGTCCGTGGCGATTATGGAGAAATACTTTACGAAGGAGATACGTTAGTTACATTTATATATGAAAAATCGAGATCTGGGGATATAACGCAAGGTCTTCCAAAAGTGGAACAAGTGTTAGAAGTTCGTTCGATTGAGTCAATATCGATGAACCTACAAAAGAGAATTGAGGGTTGGAACAAGCGTATAACAAAAATTCTTGGAATTCCTTGGAGATTCTTGATTGGTGCTGAGCTAACTATAGTGCAAAGTCGTATCTCTTTGGTTAATAAGATCCAAAAAGTTTATCGATCTCAGGGGGTGCAGATTCATAATCGACATATAGAAATTATTGTGCGTCAAATAACATCAAAAGTATTGGTTTCAGAAGATGGAATGTCTAATGTTTTTTCACCCGGAGAACTAATTGAATTGTTGCGGGCGGAACGAACAGGGCGTGCTTTGGAAGAAGCGATCTGTTACCGAGCTATCTTATTGGGAATAACGAAAGCATCTCTAAATACTCAGAGTTTCATATCCGAAGCGAGTTTTCAAGAAACTGCTCGAGTTTTAGCAAAAGCCGCCCTCCGGGGTCGTATCGATTGGTTGAAGGGTCTGAAAGAGAACGTTGTTCTAGGAGGGATGATACCCGTCGGTACGGGATTCAAAGGATTAGTGCAACGTTCAAGGAAACATACCAAGAGTCCTTTGGAAACCAAAACGAATAATTTATTCGAGGTGGAAATGAGAGATATTTTGTTCCACCACAGAGAATTATTTCATTTTTTCATTTCAAAGAATTTACCATGATACACCGAAAGAACCATTTCGAGGATTTAATGGTTCCTAAGAGCGGATTCACCCACTTTTTAACTATTTGCGGTCATTTTTTTTTTTAATAAAGATAATAAAATAACAAATAGAATAGAAAGAAATTTATGGCTTGAATCGTGGATCAACGGCCAATATCCGTTAGAGGTAGAAAAGGAGGTTCCATCGGAACAATTTTTTATTTCTATTTCAGGGCACCTCGTCTCTCTCTTTTTTTTCTTAAAAAAAGAAAGGAAGTGCGGATAAATAAATGACAAGAAGATATTGGAACATCAATTTGGAAGAGATGATGGAAGCTGGAGTTCATTTTGGTCATGGTACTAGTAAATGGAATCCTAGAATGGCACCTTATATCTCTTCAAAGCGTAAAGGTATTCATATTCTAAATCTTATTAGAACTGCCCGTTTTTTATCAGAAGCTTGTGATTTAGTTTTTGATGCAGCAAGTAGGGGAAAACAGTTCTTAATTGTTGGTACCAAAAATAAAGCAGCGGATTCAGTAGCACGGGCTGCAATAAGGGCTCGGTGTCATTATGTTAATAAAAAATGGCTCGGCGGTATGTTAACGAATTGGTATACTACGGAAACGATACTTCATCAGTTCAGGGACTTGAGAACGGAACAAAAGATGGGGGGACTCAATCGTCTTCCGAAAAGAGATTCCGCTATGTTGAAGAGACAATTATCTCACTTGCAAACATATCTGGGCGGGATTAAATATATGACGGGATTACCCGATATTGTAATAATCGTTGATCAGCAAGAAGAATATACGGCTCTTCGAGAATGTATGATTTTGGGAATTCCAACTATTTGTTTAATCGATACAAATTGTGACCCGGATCTCGCAGATATTTCGATTCCAGCAAATGATGACGCTATAGCTTCAATCCGATTAATTCTTAACAAATTAGTATTTGCAATTTGTGAGGGTCGTTCTAGCTATATACGAAATCCTTGATTAATAATAAAAATAAATAAATTCTTTTGGGAACTCCATAGATTTCTGAAATCGGTTATGATTACTGAATTGCACAAAAGAGATACAAGTAGGGGTATTATGTAATTAGTTGGTATCCAAAATATATAAGTCAACTAAGCAAGGCGAAAAAGAGATGGTTGAATCAAAATAATTATTTTTAAAGTTCCATTTTTTTTAGAGGGCAATATGAATGTTCTATTTTGTTCCATCAACACACTATTATTGTGTTATATCAACACACGAAAAGGCTTATACGATATATCCGGTGTGGAAGTCGGCCAACACTTATATTGGCAAATAGGAGGTTTTCAAGTCCATGCCCAAGTAATTATTACTTCTTGGGTTGTAATTGCTATCTTATTAGGTTCGGCCATTATAGCTGTTCGTAATCCACAAACCATTCCTACTGACAGTCAGAATTTCTTCGAATATGTCCTTGAATTCATTCGAGACGTGAGCAAAACTCAGATTGGCGAAGAATATGGTCCATGGGTTCCCTTTATTGGAACTTTGTTTCTATTTATTTTTGTTTCGAATTGGTCAGGCGCTCTTTTACCTTGGAAAATCATACAGTTACCTCATGGGGAATTAGCCGCGCCTACAAATGATATAAATACTACTGTTGCTTTAGCTTTACTCACGTCAGTAGCATATTTCTATGCAGGTCTTAATAAAAAAGGATTAGGTTATTTTGGTAAATACATTCAACCAACTCCAATCCTTTTACCCATTAATATCTTAGAAGATTTCACAAAACCCTTATCACTTAGTTTTCGACTTTTCGGAAATATATTAGCTGATGAATTAGTAGTTGTTGTTCTTGTTTCTTTAGTACCTTCAGTGGTTCCTATACCTGTCATGTTACTTGGATTATTTACAAGCGGTATTCAAGCTCTTATTTTTGCAACTTTAGCTGCGGCTTATATAGGCGAATCCATGGAGGGTCATCATTGACTAGTTTTCGAAATAGTCTTTTTTAACTTAAGTCTTACGCAATCTATGCGCGGATCAAGATAATCTGCTTAGGGAACATAATTTATATAAGTAATAGTCAAAAAAGTTTAAGTAGAGGTATTAGGGAATTGCAACAAACAAAAGGGGGAAGTAAAAAAAGGAAAGAGATCTAAAAGATCTTTTTCCTAAAATTCCAGTTCGGTCTATTTCTATCCCCTCGAATGAATATTCTCTTTCTATTCTTTTATTCATTTCATTCCAATATTCAATATTATTAGATATTAGTAGTCATAATCTGACTAAGAATTCTTATCGTATTACTTATAGTATTAATAAGCCGTGCTGCTTAAAAAAAAGATGTTATTGTTATATAGAATAATTCCCATTCAAGTTGATTTCATCCAACTCACCGATTGACCAAAAGAGAATTTGAATAAATAATAAATTACATGAACTTCGATCAATCAAATACTGATATTTCGATGCAAGGATTCGATCTAACGACTTTGTCCATGTAGATTGATTGTACCCGCGTGGGCGAATAATAAAAGAAAAAAAAAAAAAAGATTTACAAAAAAACTAAATTTAAATAAAAAAAAAATGGATTGGTTAGGGGAGGGGAGGGGAGGCCAAACTAGATGTATGTAATCTAATTACTATAAGACAACTCTTGTGAATGTTTCGAAGAATGATTCTATAATCCGATTGCTAAGATATGAATGGTTGATTTACGTTATGGAAGAAACACATGTATATGTGATATTAGATAGGGCTTCCAATGGAAGCCCTTCCGTTTCGTTTGTAGTTGTGAATTGAATATTCAATGAATAAAGAGATTCAATCAAAAAAATAAGAAAAAAAACGAAAAATTCAAAAAGAATGGTTTGGAAAAAAGAATGAAATGGAAGAACAAAAGTCGTATGGATTCACAAAAATTATGTGAATAAAAACTAAAAAAGAAATATCGAAGTCGTTCTGATGATTCAATAATACTATTTATTATTACGTCAATTTCGAGTTCTTAGTTCCTTCGACTGTATATATCTTAGCGATGGAATAATTAAGTCATAATTTATTGGTTGATTGTATCATTAACTATTTACTTATTTTGGTGTGAGGAACTTATCATGAATCCACTGATTTCTGCCGCTTCCGTTATTGCTGCTGGGTTGGCCGTCGGGCTTGCTTCTATTGGACCTGGGGTTGGTCAAGGTACTGCTGCGGGCCAAGCTGTAGAAGGGATCGCGAGACAGCCCGAGGCGGAGGGAAAAATACGAGGTACTTTATTGCTTAGTCTGGCTTTTATGGAAGCTTTAACAATTTATGGACTGGTTGTAGCCTTAGCACTTTTATTTGCGAATCCCTTTGTTTAATCCTAAAATAAAAATACGTATTTTTTCTTAGTTTATTTCCTTGGACTTACTGCTCTTCTTTTTTTTCGAATTATATTCAGATTTTACGCCTACAATTTTTTATTTGGTGGGACAATAACCCCATGGGAAGGAATGATTGGAGGATGAGGAATTAGCAGACCGACTCGCCCTCTTCCTTCCCCCTCTTAGTCCAATGGAACGTTTTTTTAGGAAGTGTTACAATAAACGAGATATTTCGCAATTGACATGGCATAACGCCTGGGACCTAATTCTAATAATGATAAGTATCATCTTTTTTTGTCAATTGGAAATTTCCAATTGACAAAAAAATCCATTGATTTATAAATGAATGGATTTTTAACTCTATTTAAATTTTCTTTCTAAATAGAGTTAAATAAAATAGCAAATAGGAAATTACAAAAAAAGAAAATAAACATATAAAATAAAAATAAATAGATAATTAGTCTATCTATATCTAAGAGGAGATTCTATGAAAACTGTAACCGATTCTTTCCTTTCCTTAGGTTACTGGTCATCCGCCGGGAGTTTCGGGTTTAATACCGATATTTTAGCAACAAATCCAATAAATCTAAGTGTAGTGCTCGGTGTATTGATTTTTTTTGGAAAGGGAGTGTGTGCGAGTTGTTTATTTCAAGAATAGGCTGGATCCAACCAACTGCACTTTTTTTTTTCGTTCTAACTGGGAAAGGTGCATGATCGCGCGAATTACTTTTGAATAAATTAAATAAATTAATAAATCATATTTAAGAACCATAGCATTTCGCGATTCATTGGTAAATCTACTTTGATTCTCTATCAACCAATAATAATAATGTGGAACAATTAACATGGTTAAAGCTAAATCGTTTGAAGTCCATACTCAGCAAGGTACTCTTTCTACTATTAGGTTAATATTTTAATGTTAATATAGAAATGGTTTCAAAATGAATAGTTAGAAAGTTTTTTCGATATATAACACTCATGTCGATAAAATTATTTTAACCTTTTTTTCTATTTTTTTATTTATTGATTGATTGGAAAAAATTATGAGTATTTCAACCCCTCTTTTTTATCCAATGCTGAATCGATAACCTACGTATAAATTAAGAAAAATTCTTTGGATTTGAAAAAAAAAAAAAGAAACAATGTTGCTGACAATTATTTGTTTGGTCAGAAGAGTCCTCCGAATATTCTGGTCTTGGATTAATGATCAGTTTTGAGATTTGTTT